AAACAATTCTTGAGAAATATATTTACAAGAATGAAGAAAATGGAGAAAAAAAAAAAAAAAATACCATTTATTTTATTTCGACCATAAAAAATTTAATATCTAATAAAAAAAAAATTAGTTATGACCTATGCTCTTTATCACAAGCATATGTATTTTACAAATTATCACAAATGAAAATTACTAATTTTTCTAAATTAAAGGCGATTCTTGAATATAACATATGCATAACATCCTTTTTTGTTAAGAATCAAATAAAGGTTTTTTTTCAAGAACAAGGAATCTTTCATTATGAATTGAAAAGTAAAACCTTTTTTAATTCCGAAGTAAATCAATGGAAAAACTGGTTACGAAGTCATTATCAATACAATTTACCCCAGATTGTATGGGCTAGATTAGTAACCCAAAAATGGAAAAAGAAAATAAATCAAGATTCTCTAGTTCTAAATCCAAGTTTAACCAAAGAGGATTCATATGAAAAAAAGAAATTTGATAATTACAAAAAACACAATTTTTTCAAGGCCGACTCACTTTTAAATCCAAAACATAAATTTAAAAAAGATTCTATATATAATATTTTTTGCTACAAATCTATTCATTATACAGAAAAAAATTTGGACATGTCTATAGGCATTTCTCTAGATAATAGTTTAGTCTCTTCTTTTCTAGAAAAATATAATATTCGGGGTATAGGGGAAATTCGCCATAGAAAATATTTCGATTGGAGAATTCTGAACTTTTGGTTTCCAAAAAAAGTAAATATGGAGCCCCGGGTTGATACCAAGAGTAAAAAAAAAGATATTAATACTAAAGTTCAGAATTATCAACAAATTGATACAATAACTAAGATGGGTCTTACTAATCAAAAAAGAAACGTTTTTGATTGGATGGGAATGAATGAAGAAATACTAAACCATCGTATAACAAATTTTGAATTTTTTTTCTTTCCAGAATTTTTCTTATTTTCTAGTACATATAAAATAAAACCGTGGGTCATACCAATCAAATTACTTTTTTTTAATTTTAATGAAAACATAAATGTTAATAAAAAAATCACTCGAAAGAAAAAAGGTTTTATACAATCAAATGCAAAAAATTCCCTTCGATTTTATAATCTGAATAAAGAAGAAAAAGAATCGGCCGGCCAAGTAGAGCTTGAATCAGATAAAGAAAAAAAAATAAATTCCGAATCAGCTCTATCAAACCAAGAAAAAAATATTGAAGAAAATTATGCAGAATCCACGATAAAAAAACGTAAAAATAAAAAACAATACAAAAGTAATACAGAAGCGGAACTTGATTTATTTCTCACAAGATATTCGCGTTTTCAATTGCGATGGAATTGTTTTTTTAATCAAAAAATTCTCAATAATGTAAAAGTATACTGTCTCTTGGTTAGACTAAAAAATCCAAACGAAATAGCGATATCTTCTATTGAAAGAGGAGAGATGGGCCTAGACATTCTAATGATTGAGAAAAATTTTACTTTTGCAAAATTAATGAAAAAAGGAATATTTAGTATTGAACCTGTCCGTTTGTCTGTACAAAACGATGGACAACTTATTATATATAGAACCATAGGTATTTCATTGGTTCATAAAAATAAACACAAAATAAATAAAAGATACAAAAAAAAAAGCTATATTGATAAAAAAAAAATTGAAAAATCCATTACAAAATATCAAAACAAAACTGGAAATAGACAAAAAAATCATTATGATTTCTTTGTCCCTGAAAATATTCTATCCCCTAAACGACGTAGAGAATTTCGAATTCTAATTTGTTTCAACTTAAAAAAAAAAACTGCGAGGGATAGAAATTCAAGATTTGATAAGAATATTCAAAACTTGACCATAGTTTGGCATAAAACGAAAGATCTTGATAAGGATAAAAAAAACCTAATTAATTTAAAATCCTTTCTTTGGCCCAATTTTAGATTAGAAGATTTAGCTTGTATGAATCGCTATTGGTTTAATACTACTAACGGAAATCATTTCAGTATGATAAGAATACACATGTATACGCGATTTCCAATTCATTAATGATAGATCCTTTTTACTATATATAATATAGAAGTTACGGTATATGAAAACAACTATATGCACAAATATTAGGGATTGTTTTAAATTCAATCTTTATACATGAGATTTTTTTAATCAATGACATAGATACCAATCAGAGCAGATCCATAAATAAATTAAAAGAATCCGCCTTTTTGAGATCTAAATTTAGATTTTTTTTTATGAAGAATTAAGAAGTTGATAATTTAATTCAGATCCTTGTACAAAAAAACTACCATTATTATTACTGATCAGTAAAATTCATATCTTTCAATTCATATTAAAAAGGGAAGGATTTCTTTTTATGATAAAAAATACATTCATTTCATTTCAAGAACAAAAAGAAGAAAGCAGGGGATCCGTTGAATTTCAAGTATTCAGTTTCACTAATAAGATACGAAGACTTACTTCACATTTGGAATTGCACAGAAAAGATTATTTATCTCAGAGGGGTCTACGAAAAATTCTGGGAAAACGTCAACGACTGCTAGCTTATTTGTCAAAAAAAAATAGAGTGCGTTATAAAGAATTAATTAATCAGTTGAATATTCGAGAATTAAAAACTCGTTAAATTCAAAAATTGTGAATTAGTTCATTTTTTAGATCTTGAATTTTTTGATAAACTTCTTTTTCAGCAATCTAATTCATGTCAGAACGAATCAAGGAAAAACTTATGAAGAGACCAGTTACAGGAAAAGATCTTATGATAGTCAATATGGGACCTCACCACCCATCCATGCATGGTGTTCTTCGCTTAATTGTTACTTTAGACGGTGAGGATGTTGTTGACTGTGAACCCATATTGGGCTATTTACACAGAGGAATGGAAAAAATTGCAGAAAACCGAGCAATTATACAATATTTACCTTATGTAACGCGCTGGGATTATTTAGCTACTATGTTTACAGAAGCAATAACAGTAAACGGACCAGAACAATTGGGAAATATTCAAGTTCCTAAAAGAGCCAGCTATATAAGAGTAATTATGCTGGAATTGAGTCGTATAGCTTCTCATCTATTATGGCTCGGCCCTTTTATGGCAGATATTGGTGCACAGACTCCTTTTTTCTATATTTTCAGAGAACGAGAATTTGTATATGATCTATTCGAAGCTGCCACCGGTATGAGAATGATGCATAATTTTTTTCGTATTGGAGGAATAGCGGCTGATTTACCTTATGGTTGGATAGATAAATGCTTGGAGTTTTGTGATTATTTTTTAATAGAGGTTGTTGAATATCAACAACTCATTACACGAAATCCTATTTTTTTAGAACGGGTTGAAGGAGTTGGGATTATTGGTGGGGAAGAAGCAATAAATTGGGGTTTATCCGGCCCAATGCTACGCGCATCCGGAATACCATGGGATCTTCGTAAAGTTGATCGTTATGAGTCTTACGATGAATTTGAATGGGAAATTCAGTGGCAAAAACAAGGAGATTCATTAGCTCGTTATTTAGTACGACTTAGCGAAATGACAGAATCCATAAAAATTATTCAACAGGCTCTGGAAGGACTTCCAGGGGGTCCCTATGAGAATTTAGAAAGCAGGGACTTTGATAGAAAAAGAAATCCAGAATGGAATGATTTTGAATATCGATTCATTAGTAAAAAACCTTCTCCTACTTTTGAATTATCGAAACAAGAACTTTATGTAAGAGTTGAAGCTCCAAAAGGGGAGTTGGGAATTTTTCTCATAGGAGATCAAAGCGGTTTTCCTTGGAGATGGAAAATCCGACCACCAGGTTTTATTAATTTGCAAATTCTTCCTGAACTAGTTAAAAGAATGAAATTGGCTGATATTATGACGATACTCGGTAGCATAGATATAATTATGGGAGAAGTTGATCGTTAAAATGATAATTTATGCAACAGCAGTCCAAACTCTAAATTCTTTTATTAAATTGGAATCCTTAAAAGAGGTCTATGGACTCATATGGATATTTGTCCCTATATTTTCTCTTGTATTGGGAATCATAACAGGTGTACTAGTAATTGTGTGGTTAGAAAGAGAAATATCTGCAGGGATCCAACAACGTATTGGACCTGAATACGCCGGCCCGTTGGGAATTCTTCAAGCTCTAGCCGACGGGACAAAACTACTTTTCAAAGAAAATCTTCGTCCATCTAGAGGAAATACTCCTTTATTTAGTATTGGACCATCTATAGCAGTTATCTCAATTTTACTAAGTTATTCAGTAATTCCTTTTAGCAATCACCTTGTTTTAGCGGATCTCAATATCGGTATTTTTTTATGGATTGCCATCTCAAGTATTGCTCCTATTGGACTTCTTATGTCAGGATATGGATCAAATAACAAATATTCTTTTTTAGGTGGTCTACGAGCTGCTGCCCAATCGATTAGTTATGAAATACCATTAACTCTATGTGTTTTATCAATATCTCTACGTGCGATTCGTTGAAACATAAACGTTTATTTTTCCTATTCCGTTTCTTCTAGACTAATAAGTTAAAAAACGGAATATATAGATATATTTATCTTTCGGATTAATCTTAATAAAAGGAATTTGATAGTTATATATGAGTGAAAAAAACTGCTTAGAAATTAGCAGTAAAAAGAAAAATTGAGTCTCATTTCCTATGTACAAAGGTTAAACGGAAATAAACATAAGCGTAAGAATCACTTTACCCCAAGGTTGGTTCATTAGTCATCCTGGCTTGAAGCGGGTTAAATTTATTAACCGGATGACGTTTTCACTATCAGTTAGATAGATTAACATACATTTATTAAAAAGTGAGCGGCAATTAGGTAAAAATGAGTGGATGGTTAGAAACACCAAAATACACAAAGAATTTGTAATAGAGATTAACCAAATTGAAAAGAATATTTATGCATAACATAAGATAAAAAAAAAGAAGGTTAATTGGGGCTTGAAATTAGTAGAAATGATCAGACAGTACTCCCCAAGATTCCGATTCAGAGTATGCTCCTATCCACTGCCAAATGTAATGACTATCAGAAACGAAAAAATCCTTTATTTTTTATAAGTCCACCAATTTTTTTCTAAAAAAGAAAGAAGAATAGGAACGAAACAAGGATTTTTTTTTCATATATTTCAAAATAAAATAGAATTTCTGTCATGAATAATAAACTAATAGGATGCCTAATTCTTGATTCTTTTTCGTAATCGAAAACCACGATGGGCTAAAATACCTATTTTTCTTTTTATAAGGAGTATTTTATTAAAAGGTTAAGTTATTACTCAACAAATAGAAATTAAAATTTGTAAAGGATGAGATGAATTCCGAAGCGCTTTTTTTTATTCTTAGAATTTGAGCAGACAGAATTCCATTGGTATAATTCGGGACCCCAGATATATTTAATCCATTTTAGAACACATCATATCCATCTAAATAAGACTAATCTGGTCCTTAGATTTATTTATGGCCCTCGAGGAGCCGTATGAGGCGAAGACCTCATGTACGGTTCTGTAATAGCGGTGAAAATAGTAATGTTATCGCCGACTAGGATTATCTAACAGTTTAAGTACAGTTGATATAGTTGAGGCACAATCAAAATATGGTTTTTGGGGCTGGAATTTGTGGCGTCAACCTATAGGTTTTATCATTTTTCTAATTTCTTCCCTAGCAGAATGCGAGAGGTTACCATTTGATTTACCAGAAGCGGAAGAAGAATTAATAGCAGGTTATCAAACTGAATATTCAGGTATCAAATTTGGTTTATTTTACGTTGCTTCTTATCTAAATCTATTAATTTCCTCATTATTTGTAACAGTTCTATACTTAGGCGGTTGGAATATTTCTATTCCGTATATATCTATTCTGGAGCTATTTCAACGGAATCAAATTTTTGGAACAACAATTGGTATCTTTATTACATTAGCTAAAACTTATTTGTTCTTGTTCATTTCTATCGCAACAAGATGGACTTTACCTAGGCTAAGAATGGATCAACTATTAAATCTTGGATGGAAATTTCTTTTACCGATTTCCCTTGGTAATCTATTATTAACAACTTCTTTCCAACTCTTTTCACTCTAAATTGAAAATAACTTCAACATATTCATTATTTGTTTTAAACAAGAGAAAGAAACAAAAATAAAATTATTCAAAGATAATTACAATATGCTTCCTATTCCTATGATAACCGGGTTCATGAATTATGGTCAACAAACTCTACGAGCTGCAAGGTATATTGGTCAAGGTTTCATGATTACCTTATCCCACACAAATCGTTTACCTGTAACTATTCAATATCCCTATGAAAAATTAATAACATCGGAACGTTTCCGCGGTCGAATCCATTTTGAATTTGATAAATGCATTGCTTGTGAAGTATGTGTTCGAGTATGTCCTATAGATTTGCCTGTTGTTGATTGGAAATTGGAAACTAATATTCGAAAAAAACGATTGCTTAATTACAGTATTGATTTTGGAATTTGTATATTTTGTGGTAATTGTGTTGAGTATTGTCCAACAAATTGTTTGTCAATGACTGAAGAATATGAATTTTCAACTTATGATCGTCACGAATTGAATTATAATCAAATAGCTTTGGGTCGTTTACCAATGTCAGTAATTGACGATTACACTATTCGAACAATTTTGAATTCACCTCAAACAAAAAATGGGGTAAACCCATTAATTTGATTAAAAAAAGAATGCCAAATTGTTGAATTATCTAAAGAATTTAATTCAAAACTTTTATTGTATTTATATAATAATATTAAGTATTAAGGCGCATTCTTTTAATATATTCGTAATTACTTTCTTGAAATAGATAGGTTGAAAATAAACTTTAGAATAAAAAAGATAGAAACTGTCTAATACTAATAATTGTATCTACATCAATTCATATCCATTAGATTCTAATTTCACTCTATTAGAAACACATTAAAAATAAATTTCCTGGTTAAATTCATAAGGTCATGAAAAGGATTTCTTTTTTTTCTTATTTTAATAATATAATGGATTTGCCTGGACCAATACATGATTTTCTTTTAGTTTTTCTGGGATCCGGTCTTCTAGTAGGAGGTCTGGGAGTGGTATTACTTCCCAACCCAATATTTTCAGCCTTTTCCTTAGGATTTGTTCTTGTTTGTATATCTTTATTATATATTCTATCAAATTCCCATTTTGTAGCTGCTGCACAACTCCTTATTTACGTGGGGGCCATAAATGTTTTAATCATATTTGCTGTGATGTTCATGAATGATTCAGAATATTCCACAGATTTCAATCTGTGGACCGTTGGAAACGGGATTACTTCGTTGGTTTGTACAAGTATTCTTTTTTTATTAATGTCTACTATTCTCGATACGTCATGGTACGGGGTTATTTGGACTACAAGATTAAACCAGATTCTAGAACAAGATTTAATAAGTAATAGTCAACAAATAGGAATTCATTTATCAACAGATTTTTTTCTGCCATTTGAACTCATTTCACTAATTCTTTTAGTTGCTTTGATAGGTGCAATTTCTGTGGCTCGTCAATAAAAAATGTTCGAATTAGTAAAGACCAAAGAAAACTTTGTGTATGTTATGATTTTTTCCGTCCATTCAATTTAATTTGATTGAATACTATTTCATATTTTCATATTTTAAATACCAATTTGTATATTTGATATATCTTTGAATTTTTTTTTTACCTAATATTGTTTTTATTCGTACTTTTTTCTTATATTCTAGTTGCAGGAATCTGGTGAATTATTTTTCATATTGAAACGAATCGAAATTTATAAGGAGTTGCTGAATGATACTCGAACATGTACTTGTTTTGAGTGCCTATTTATTTTTTATTGGTTTTTATGGATTGATCACGAGTCGAAATATGGTTAGGGCTCTTATGTGTCTTGAACTTATACTCAATGCAGTTAATATGAATTTCGTAACATTTTCTGATTTTTTTGATAATTCCCAACTAAAAGGGGATATTTTCTGCATTTTTGTTATAGCAATTGCAGCCGCTGAAGCAGCTATTGGATTAGCTATAGTCTCGTCAATTTATCGTAACAGAAAATCAACTCGCATAAACCAATCGACCTTATTAAATAAGTAGCATAAATAAAAAAATTATAGATTGAAATTTGCATATATAATAGGTTATGACCTACTAGATTATATTTGTAAAAATCTAAGAAATCAAAGTATTTTAGCCCCATTTTTTATCAATTGAGCCAGAATTCATTACAAAAATTTTATTAAAGGAAATCATTGCTTCATCTAGTATTTTAATATATCAGTCAGTTATAAGTTTACTAGATTGAAAATTTATGACATTCAAAAAACTATCGATCCTATGTCACATTCAGTAAAAATTTATGATACCTGTATAGGATGTACTCAATGTGTTCGAGCATGCCCTACAGACGTATTAGAAATGATACCTTGGGATGGATGTAAAGCTAAGCAAATAGCTTCCGCTCCAAGAACCGAGGACTGTGTTGGTTGTAAGAGATGTGAATCCGCCTGTCCAACAGATTTTTTGAGCGTTCGAGTTTATTTATGGCATGAAACAACTCGAAGTATGGGTCTAGCTTATTGATACGTTACCAAAAACCTCATTTGAATAAATTTGGAATACATTTTTTTATTGACAAGTACTCGTACTCAAAAAAGTTAAATTATATTTATATTTTTTTTGAGTACGTGTTCTTTGGACCTGGTGTATCTTGTCTTTACCACGAATGATTTTCCTTGGTTAACAATAATTGTTGTTTTTCCAATATCTGCTGGTTCATTAATGTTATTTCTCCCACATAGGGGAAATAAAGTCAACAAATGGTATACTATATGCATTTGTATCTTAGAACTTCTTCTAACGACCTATGCTTTTTGTTATAACTTTAAAATGGACGATCCATTAATTCAACTGTCCGAAGATTATAAATGGATCGATTCTTTTGCGTTTTACTGGAGAATGGGAATAGATGGGCTTTCTATAGGAACCATTTTACTGACGGGATTTATTACTACTTTAGCCACTTTAGCGGCTTTTCCAGTTACTCAGGATTCCCGATTATTCCATTTCCTGATGTTAGCAATGTACAGTGGTCAAATAGGATCATTTTCTTCTCGGGATCTTCTACTTTTTTTCATCATGTGGGAATTAGAATTAATTCCCGTTTATCTACTTTTATCCATGTGGGGTGGAAAGAAACGTCTGTATTCAGCTACAAAATTTATTTTATACACGGCAGGAAGTTCTATTTTTTTATTAATAGGAGTTTTAGGTATCAGTTTATATGGTTCGAACGAACCAACATTAAATTTAGAACTCTTAGCTAATCAATCCTATCCTGTCACACTCGAAATACTATTTTATATTGGATTTCTTATTGCTTTTGCCGTCAAATTACCAATTATACCTTTACATACTTGGTTACCTGACACCCACGGCGAGGCACATTACAGTACCTGTATGCTTCTCGCTGGAATCTTATTAAAAATGGGAGCATATGGGTTGGTTCGAATCAATATGGAATTATTACCCCACGCTCATTCTATGTTTTCTCCTTGGTTGCTAGTAGTCGGTACAATCCAAATAATTTATGCAGCTTCAACATCTCCCGGTCAACGTAATTTAAAAAAGAGAATAGCCTATTCTTCTGTATCTCATATGGGTTTTATAATTATAGGTATTAGTTCTATAACGGATCCTGGACTTAATGGAGCTATTTTACAAATAATTTCTCATGGATTTATTGGCGCTGCACTTTTTTTCTTGGCAGGAACGAGTTATGATAGAATTAGGCTTGTTTATCTTGATGAAATGGGTGGAATGGCTATCTCCATTCCAAAAATATTTACAATGTTCACTATCTTATCGATGGCTTCCCTTGCATTGCCGGGCATGAGTGGTTTTGTTGCAGAATTAATCGTGTTTTTTGGAATAATTACCAGCCAAAAATATTTCTTAATTTCCAAAATTTTAATTATTTTTGTGATGGCAATTGGAATGATATTAACTCCTATATATTTATTATCTATGTCACGTCAAATGTTTTATGGATACAAGTTAATTAATGGCAAAAACTTTTCTTTTTTTGATTCTGGACCCCGAGAGTTATTTCTTTCAATCTCTATTCTTCTACCCATAATTAGTATTGGTATTTATCCGGATTTTGTGCTCGCATTAGCAAGTGACAAGGTCGAATCCATTTTATCTAATTATTTTTATGGATAGTTTTCAGAAGCATTAAAGTGAATTGTAATCAGAAGTCTTTGGTCTTTGTATTGTGAGAACCTTTTGAATCGTTGTACTACTTGATTCAAAAGGTTCTTGATGATTTACTACTAAAACTAAATGAGATTTCTTAACTTATATGAAGTTAGATATAGATGCTATTTTTTTTATTTAGATTTGGATTCCTTTTTGTTTGTTACTGTTTTATTTAATTCGATGTAAATGAACCATAACTATGTAAACCTATTCCTAAAAGATTGACGCCAAAATAGCATATCCAAATTAAAAGAAAACCTATCGAAGCCACAATTGCAGAATTTATACCCCTAGCATTATTATTTGTTTTAATATGTAAATAAATTGCGAATATAGTCCAAGTAATAAATGCCCAAGTTTCTTTTGGATCCCAGTTCCAATATGAACCCCATGTTTCATTAGCCCAGACAGCTCCTGAAAGAATGCCGACGGTTAAAACGATAAATCCAAGACTAATAATACGAAAACTCCAATAATCTAATTGTTGAATCAGTTGATACCTATAATAATTTCTAGAAAAACTAAAATTCAAGTTTTGTTGTAGTAAAATAGAATTTCTTTCATTTATGTAGTAAAGTACATCAAAAGAAAAAAATTCATTTAATAAAAATTGTTTTTTTATATTCTTTTTCCAAAAAGTAGGTCTGACTTTGCGAAATGTAATCACTAGAAGAGCTATTGATAATAATGATCCGCATAACAGAGCGCCATAGCCTAATATCATCATACTTACGTGCATCATTAACCACTGGGACTGGAGAGCTGGTATTAATATTGCAGACTGAGGCATTTTGTTTAAAAGACCTGAAGTAGCAAAACCCTGAATAAAAATAGCACTTGGCGCAGTTATTGCGTTTAAGTGATTTTGTTGTTTTTTATTAAAATAGGAAACCATATGAATAATTGAAAAAGCCCACGAAAGAAAAATTAATGATTCATATAAATTACTTAATGGAAAATGTCCTGAATAAATCCAACGAGTGAATAATAATCCTGTTATACCAAAAAACGTAATTATGATTCCTTTATCTGATGAATCAAAAAACCCTATGATTTCATCTAAATTACCTAATAAAGTGAAAAAATAAATTGTCAGTACAATTGAAACGACCGAAAAAGATATATGAGTTAATATATGCTCTAAAATTGAAAAAATCATAAAAAATTTGTTAAAAATTAATACTAGGTTTTACCCGACTTTTTTTCTAAAGTCGGGTATTATTTTGATTATAAAACTGAAACTATCTCTTTTATAAGATCTTATGCCGCTACTCGGACTCGAACCGAGATGCTCTAGCACTGCTTCCTAAGAGCAGCGTGTCTACCAATTTCACCATAGCGGCAACTTGTTCAAAAGAATACTAACAAGTTTTTATTCAATCGTCGAGATTAAAATTTAAATAAAGAAGACAATTGACTCAAATTTCCAATTGATTTAATGAATTAAAACTTTTTTAAATAGGTGGTGGGGTTTTAATTCAATTAAGATCTTTTTTTTTATCTGAGTTATTTAAAATTATTTAAATTTACTTTTTGTCCTTTAGATTTTTTCTAGAATCCAATGAAAAATTGAACTAAATTCAAGGAGTGGGAACTTGAACCCAAAGACAAAACTCTAAATGCTCTTTATCATTATCATTTTTTTCGTTCTTTTAGTTCCATAAAAAAAAAGCTTTTTCGAAAAATGAAAACTTCTTCAAAACCCTTAGAAAGTTTTAATAAAAGCAGATTTTCCTAATTACTAATTACTCAAGAGCAAAAAATATAATTATCAAAATATTTTTTTTATGCATCTTTTTATATTGTACAAACATAAGATTTTTTGATCACTTAAATTAATTAATTTGAAGAATCTATTGATTTCGCTTAAAGATCTTTTATTTCCTCTTAATGAGAAAATAAAGGATCTTTATTTATTATTGCATCAAAGGTAGTGATGGGGAAAAAAAGAATCCCCCTTTTTTAAACTTAAAAAAATGTGAACCTTTCTTTTTTATTTATATATTGTATTTTTTTCTTCTTTTGGTTTCTATTTTGTTTTATATGTATTTGTAAAAATCGGTTTTGAAGTTAAGCTAATTCTAATTTTTATAGTTTTTTTTTTTATTTATTTTGTTGAACAAAAAAACTTTTTGAATTACCTGTAGAAAGTGATTTCCCTAATGAAAAAGCTTTCAACGATGTCCAATATCCCTTCCTTTTCCAAATTTTTTTACGAATACGCTTTTTCGAGATAGAAGTACGTTTTTTTGGAACTGCCATTCAAAAATGAAAAAAAAAATTTTCAGTGGTATAGTTGGATGTCAAAGACATTTATTATTCTATTCTTTCATACTCCATATCGAGTCGAGTTTTTTTCTTTCAAATTTTATTATATATTATTTTCAAAACAAAAAAGAAATTCAAAAGTTTAAAACCCAAGTTTTTTTTTTACTTTTTTTAACAAATTTTGTTATAATTTTTTTTATTTATCGTTTGAAATCCGTACGAGAGTCCTCATTTAATTAATCTATACTGATAGATTTTATTATCAAACAAATTATGAGATTTTTTCACATCATATGTAAAAAAAATATCGATTATAATAATCTTTCTTGCAAATAAAAAAAGCTCACTTAGTGTACTGGAAGACAATCACTAAATTCTAGAATTAAAATTCATTCCTTAATAATTCTAAATAATCAAACTCAAATCACTTTGTTTTAGGTACAGTTTTTTTATTATATAATTAATATTAAGGATTTTTTTGTCGTGTAAACCTTTGTTCTATTCTTAATATATGTATATAAATTATTGTAATACGGAATTATAATTCACTTTTTCTGTATCTACATAAAATCACAATTTTATTTAATAGTAATCAAAAAAAACAAATAATTTTTTTTGACAGTAACTTAGTAATATTATTTAATCACTTCTAATTTTTTTATTTGAATATATATTTCTTTTCAAAGATTTATGAAGGATTTTACTAATTCGAAAAAATGTCTATTTAGGTTTGAATTAGGTTTGAAATCGCGTGCTTTTTGATTGTCCCCTTTGAAAAAAAAGTATATATATATACAAACCAGTGAATAAGAAATAATAAATTTAAGAATAAAATAAAAAGGGTTTTTTATTTTATGGAACATACATATCAATATTCATGGATCATCCCTTTCATTCCACTTCCAGTACCTATTTTACTAGGAGTTGGACTTCTCCTTTTTCCAACAGCAACAAAAAACCTTCGCCGTATGTGGACTTTTCTTAGTATTTTTTTGTTAAGTATAGTTATGATCTTTTCACTCTATCTATCTATTCAACAAATTTTTCTAAGTTGCATTCATCAAAATGTATGGTCTTGGACCATAAATAATGAATTTTCTTTTGAGTTCGGTTACTTTATCGATCCACTTACTTCTATTATGTTAATATTAATTACAACTGTTGGGATTTTGGTTCTGATTTATAGTGACAATTATATGTCTCATGATCAAGGATATCTGAGGTTTTTTGCTTATATGGGTTTTTTTAATACTTCAATGTTAGGATTAGTTACTAGTTCTAATTTGATCCAAGTTTATTTTTTTTGGGAATTAGTTGGAATGTGTTCGTATTTATTAATAGGTTTTTGGTTCACACGACCTATTGCAGCGAATGCTTGTCAAAAAGCTTTTGTAACTAATCGTGTAGGGGATTTTGGTTTATTATTAGGAATTTTAGGTCTTTATTGGATAACTGGCAGTTTTGAATTTCAGGATTTGTTCGAAATATTCAAAAATTTAATTTTAACTAATAGAGTAAATCTCTTATTCCTTACTTTGTGTGCATTTCTATTATTTGTAGGTCCTATTGCTAAATCCGCACAATTTCCTCTTCATGTATGGTTACCTGATGCCATGGAGGGCCCTACTCCCATTTCGGCTCTTATACATGCTGCTACTATGGTAGCGGCGGGAATTTTTCTTGTAGCTCGTCTTCTTCCTCTTTTTATCGTTATCCCTTCTATAATGTATATAATATCTTTGATAGGTATAATAACAATACTCTTGGGAGCCACGTTAGCTCTTGCTCAAAAAGACATTAAGAGAGGTTTAGCCTATTCTACAATGTCTCAACTGGGTTATATGATGTTAGCTCTAGGTATGGGGTCTTATCGATCTGCTTTATTTCATTTGATTACTCATGCTTATTCGAAAGCTTTGTTATTTTTAGGATCTGGATCCATTATTCATTCAATGGAAGCTATAGTTGGCTATTCTCCCGATAAAAGTCAGAATATGATTCTTATGGGTGGTTTGACAAAACATGTTCCGATTACAAAAGCGGCCTTTTTAGTAGGAACACTTTCTCTTTGTGGTATTCCCCCCCTTGCTTGTTTTTGGTCGAAAGATGAAATTCTGAATGATAGTTTGTTGTTTTCGCCAATTTTTGCAATAATAGCTTGTTCAACAGCGGGATTAACCGCATTTTATATGTTTCGGATTTATTTACTTACTTTTGAAGGACATTTAAACACTTATTTTATAAATTACAGTGGAAAAAAAAGTAGCTCTTTCTATTCACTCTCTTTATGGGGTAAAAAAGAAGAAAAAAAACTTAATAGAAATTTTGGGTTAGTACCATTATTAACAATGAAGAATACAAAAAGAGCTTCTTTTTTTTGCAATAAAACATATAAAATTAGTAATAATGTAAGAAATCACATTTTTATTACTGTTGCAAATTTTGGACTTAATACAAGAACCTTCTATTA